ATTCTATAGAAGGTTATAACGGACCTGAAATACCCTGCTTGCGTATCATTGGAAAATGCATTAACATAAATACAGCGGTAAGAAGAGGTAATACAAAAGTGTGTAAACTATAAAAACGCGTCAAAGTCGATTGTCCTACACTAGCACTTCCTCGTAATAACTCTACCAAAGGTGATCCTATTACAGGAATGGCGTCCGGCACGCCTGTTACAATTTTTACTGCCCAATAACCAATTTGGTCCCAAGGTAAGGAATAACCAGTTACACCAAAAGATGCGGTCAATACACCAAGAACCACACCTGTAACCCAAGTTAATTCGCGAGGTTTTTTAAAGCCACCCGTGAGATATACACGAAATACGTGTAGGATCATCATTAGGACCATCATACTTGCCGACCATCGATGAACTGATCGGATTAACCAACCAAAGTTAACTTCAGTCATTATATATTGAACAGAAGCAAAAGCCTCAGTAACAGTCGGACGATAGTAAAAGGTCATAGCAAACCCCGTAGCTACTTGCACTAAAAAACAAGTAAGCGTAATTCCTCCCAAACAATAGAATATGTTAACATGAGGAGGGACATATTTACTAGTTATATCGTCTGCAATCGCCTGAATCTCGAGACGTTCTTCGAACCAATCATAGACTTTATTGAGATAGGTAAACCAGAAAAATTTCCCCCCCTGAGAGCCGTATATGAGAATTTCATCTCGTACCGCTCAAACAGAACTACAAAAATATTAGTTGAAACGGATATATAATAGAAACGTCTTACTCCTATGATTCAATTAATAGTTAATAGTCTCTAAGATGACGTACAAAAAAAGAAAAATCCGAAAACTCTTTTTCTTTTTGTAGTTATAATGCCAAAATATCAAGTTGGCTCATTCATCTCTTGATGTTGATCATTAGAGGCCTCTTGAATCTTCTATTTACCTATTTTTTGAGTATTTTTTTATTTGTATGGAATATAATATGTAATGCAGCCTTACTATTATCTTCTTTAATTATTGATTGATAGGAATTTTATTGTTAAGATCCTATAAATCGATTAGAAACCTCAGATTCATCTTAGAACCACGATGATTCAATAAAACTTTCATTTCAAACTCAATTTAAGTACAAAGCAAGGATTCCCTGAGTTAAGAACCGTTGTATCATCACTTATCAATGTCAATGAATAAATATAATGACTATAAATCCAAAGAAAGGTTTCTCCCTTGATCAAAATAAACATAAACAAAGAAATTTTAAAGACGAAAAATCTTTCAATTTATACCTTCTAACTCTTTGAAATTTTTTGAAGTCCGGTCACGGGATTGAATATTAAGTCTGAATCATAGTTTGAATACTTCATAATCTATTTCATATCTTCCGTGCTCCAGATAAGATACTATAATAAATATCTGACGGACTAAAAAACCATCTCTATCAAGATGACAGAGCCGTTCTCTGTACTATCAATAGGATCCATTATAACAAGTCGCACACTCATATTCCAGAAATACAGAAAAAAAGAAATTCCACGATCGAACTACCAAATATAGACTAGAGTAAAAAAATCCGAGACACAAACGCTTCACTTTGTATTGCAAAGTTAAGATTTAGTAGTTCTTGTGAATCTAATTCATTGAGATTCCATCCAATAAAACAGAAGAATTATAAATCTCCAAAATAATAGATAGGAATATCGCAAATAGAGCCATTGCGACACCCATTAAAGGAGTAGTTCCCCACCCGGGAGCTACTTTACCATATTCCGAATTCAATGGTTTCAATAAACCCCCTACATTAGTTCGTCTTGGAACAGATTTAGAACTACCATCAACGCTTTGTGTACCCATAAATCCTATTTTGTATTAATTGAGATCTGTTGACTTTGTATACCATTCCGTTCTAAATAAATTATCTTATCATAGATCCACTGGGATCATGACATTATATAATAATGGAAACAGCAACCCTAGTCGCCATCTCTATATCTGGTTTACTTGTAAGTTTTACTGGGTATGCCTTATATACTGCTTTTGGGCAACCTTCTCAACAATTAAGAGATCCATTCGAGGAACACGGGGACTAATTGAAGTTAAAGGGCCACCCAATATCGGGTGGCCCTTTACTTCAATTAAGATAATAAAGAATCATTTCATCTTTTTACTTTTTAGTTGGAACTTTAGGCGGTTCTCGAAAAAAGATAGCGAAAAAAATTATTCCTAGAGTCGAGACTAAGAGAAATGTATAAACCAAAGCTTCCATAGATTCGATCGTGGTTTACAATTATAGCTTCCATATCTGTTTATTTAGGAGTGTCTCCCGGATACAAATAAAACAAAGAGCAAGAGTCAAAGAAAAAGCAGCGATTCAAATCAAGAAGTCTTCAGTATCCTATTTCAAATTAAAAAAAAATCAAATAGAGGCAAAAAGTAAGAGATCAATATGGTATCAGACTCCCTGTCTTTTTGTAGTTGGATCCCCAAGTTTTTGGAATGTTCCAA